AAAGACAAAATGTGGAACCTATAAAGGAAAAGATAATAGGAATTTTTTAGAATCTAATTGAACCAAAATACAGATTTTATTTTTTCGAGTGATCTGATCGTGCGATATCTTTTTTTTTTTCTCATTCGAGATACTATGTGAATGAACCTACTATTGAATCTAATGAGTTAAAATTAAAGTAAAAAGTAAAAGAAAAGATTTTATTGTTATAAGGGCACTCTTCGTTCCAAAATATAAAATGTATTCGATACAATTAAAAAAGAAATGATCAAAATAGAAATGATTTTCTAATTTTGTTTCATAGTGACGCAAAGAAAGTTTCATTTTTGAATGAAGTTACACGGCACAGTTCTTATTTTATTATTAGTTTACTCAAGAGTTGCTCAATGAATCTGTTGATTCGGAATCACGGTATGGGTAGATGCCACAGATAATGAATCGATTTCTTTTTATACCTCTGTCACTCTATCTTTGTTAGTGCCGCCTATAATAATTGATTGATGAATCAAAAACTTTCAATTTAACTTATTCTTTCAATTGGTATTTTTGTTTATCCTCGTATCTCGCAAAAATGGAAACTTAGGTAAGTGCTTTATAAACATATGTATAATAAAGAACATATTTCATTTAGCTCCTTCATGCCTACTATAACTAGTTATTTCGGTTTTCTACTAGCGGCTTCAACTATAACCTCAGTCCTATTTATTGGTCTAAGCAAGATACGACTTATTTGAAATTAATCGAATAAACAATTCATAAAGAGAAACCTTTCCGTGAGATTCCATGTATTCTATGAGTTCCTTACCGTGTCAATTGCCAATTCTTGGTCATTGCGATTCATGGGCAATTCGGATTAAGATTTAGGGATAGATATTACCTCTCTTTTCCCCTTTTCAAACAAATTGAAATGAAATGATTGAAGTTTTTCTATTTGGAATCGTCTTAGGTCTAATTCCTATTACTTTGGCTGGATTATTCGTAACTGCATATTTACAATACAGACGTGGTGATCAGTTGGACCTTTGATTAATTAACATCTCTTTTTTTGATTGACCTCCTCTTTTCTTTATTCTTTAATCCACAGGAGGTCAAATTCAGATTGCTGTTCAAGTTAGTGAAGTTAGTTCAGTGTAATTCCAACTAACAAAAACGGAATCACGCTCTGTAGGATTTGAACCTACGACATTGGGTTTTGGAGACCCACGTTCTACCAAACTGAACTAAGAGCGTTTTCTTATCACAATAGATAAGACTATAAAGAAAAGGATTCTTTTTGTAACTCCAACACATCTTGTATGCATATACTATTATAGTATCATAAAATGAAAAATTATGTATATCCAATTTTAATTGATCTCAATTGATTCTTCGTTACTGCTCAGAGGAGAAGTAATAGGTAGGGATGACAGGATTTGAACCCGTGACATTTTGTACCCAAAACAAACGCGCTACCAAGCTGCGCTACATCCCTTTCAATTGGTCTACACTGTCATTGTAGAGAATACCTGTCTTGTTTTCCACATCCTTATTTCCTCCATTGATATACACAATTTTTCTTCCCATTTCTTCTTTTTTTTTTTATCATATTATTATATATTAACATATAATAATAAAAGACTTATATACATATAAAATATGAAACCCACCCTAAAAATGAAATAAAAAATAAATGAATATTTTTGGGGAATGCTCAGGAGTAAAGAAACTTCTTTTTATGTTTTAAGAAAAAGAAAATCTTATCTAGCGAATCTTCAATTTGAATCGGGAATTCTGTGTACAAATACAAGTGGTCCATATGCATCTGATCATATATGTATTACCATTATGTATTACAATAAATAAGGAGGATTTTAAATGCGAGATCTAAAAACATATCTTTCCACGGCACCGGTACTAAGTACTATATGGTTCGGGTCCTTAGCAGGTCTATTGATAGAGATTAATCGTTTATTCCCGGATGCGTTGACATTCCCTTTTTTTAATTAACATGAGAAGGGGTGAAGAATATTAGAGATACAATCAAATATCTGTGACTAATTCCTTTCCCCCTCCTCTTTTTTTCTCTTTTTTAGAATTTTATAAGGGAGGAGTAAGAGAAAGAATAAAAGTGGATTTAACCTCAGCGAAACTCGGGTTCAGACTCGAATCAAATTAAGAATAGAGGGAAAACGTAAATGTAAATGTTGGTCTAGTGCAAGAGTATCATACAAGATCCTTAAATTAAATACTGTACTGCGATTAGAAATATAGTTATAGTTAGAAATCATTGTATTACTTATTATTTACTATTACTCTATTGATATTGATTACAACGAAATCCTTCATATCATAATTGGATTTTGAGTTAGCAACTTCTATTTTTTTTCCTTACTTTCTTCGGATCGAAAATAGAAGACTTGAATGAATAAAAAAAAACAAAGGAGGTTCATGGCCAAGAGTAAAGATGCCCGAATAAGGGTTCTTTTGGAATGTACTAATTGTGTACGAGGCGGTGTTAATAAGGAATCAACAGGCATTTCCAGATATATTACTGAAAAAAATCGACACAATACGCCCGGTCGATTGGAATTGCAAAAATTCTGTCCCTATTGTTATAAACATACGATTCATGGGGAGATAAAAAAATAGATCGAACCCAGGGCCTGTGTGTCACCCTTCCAAGGAACAGTAAAAATAATATAGTAAAATAATATAGTATATAATATTATATAATATATATAACATATATTTAAATAGAAATAAACCAAATCCTATTTCTGAATTCTAATTCATTTTTGATCCGAACGAAATAGGATTTTCGGGATAAGGAATAAACAAACCATGGATAAATCCAAGCGACCTTTTCTTAAATCCAAGCGATCTTTTCGTAGGCGTTTGCCCCCGATCCAATCGGGGGATCGAATTGATTATAGAAACATGAGTTTAATTAGTCGATTTATTAGTGAACAAGGAAAAATATTATCTAGACGAGTGAATAGATTGACTTTGAAACAACAACGATTAATTACTATTGCTATAAAACAAGCTCGTATTTTATCTTCGTTACCTTTTCTTAATAATGAGAAACAATTTGAAAGAACCGAGTCGACCGCTAGAACTACTGGTCTTAGAACCAGAAATAAATAGGCTTACTCTTCAATTGAATCGAAATTCCAATTCGAACTCAAACGCGGATTTGATGTTTTGTTCGAAAAATCTAAGAATCGAGATTTGATTGTTGTGTTGTAAGAAACAAAAATAATCGGGGAAGAAGAAGAAATCCTTTTTTTTTATTGAACATATTCCTTCATTTTGACGACTTTATCATATTTTATCATACTAATTTAGAATCTACCTTCCCGGAGTTCATTCTCCGGGGAACTCCATTTATTTAAATCATTAAATCATTCCGGTGAATTCTTTACAATCTCTTTATTTTATGATCTCATTGGAAATCATATAAAGACAATTCCTATTGGATATAGCTATTTGTGCAAGTATTTTACGATTAAGAAGTAACTGCCTCTTGTACAGATCGTGTATAAATCTACTATAACTATAGGATGCCCCATTCTCGTGAATTACTGCATTTATCCGAGTGATCCACAAACGACGAAAATCTCTCTTTTGCCGATCTCTATCCCGATGAGTCGAAACCAAAGCTCTGATTTTCTGTTGAGTAATAGTTCGAGTAAGTCTTGAATGGGCTCCTCGAAAGCTTGATGTAAATAAACGAATTTTTGTTCTACGTCTACGAGCTATATATCCTCGTCTAGTTCTGGTCATTGAATAAATGAAACTTTGATGAATAACTAATTGATTTCCTTTCTTTCAGTTATCCTTGTACCCTTTCCTGGTCTATTAATAACAAAGCGGATTCTTCCAATGTATAAAATAAAAATTCCAATGGCTTTTGCTACTATAACCTTCCCGACCACGATTTTTTTTTCTTTTTTCTATGCATTTCACCTCGAAATAAGAAATAGTATTGATACTAGGTATCAAAAACATAGTAAATTAACTAAAAAAGTAGTCAATTTGAAATTAAATGGATAAAGAAATAGTGGGTTCCATCGTTTCTATGGTTACTTCTTAAACGGTGAGGTCCTTTCTATACACCGGAGCTCCTTCCTTCATTTAATAAATCTTATTGGTAACTTGTACAGTTCACACTCTTTGGCTCTACCCATGAATTATCCAGTAATAGGTCTTTCACAATGAGATCTACCTATACAGTAACGGTATTTAATTATGAAGGTTAGCTAAGTAGCTGACCCTGTTAGTCCGTTCTTGCAAGAGTGGGAGCCTAATCTTTCTGCTGATTTTCCCCGCTTAATGGATAACCCTTTTGCCAATGGGGAATTGCTTATTATCTTAAATTTAGGTGATTGTATTTGCACCGACGGAAACCATAAATTTCATACACAATACACAATAGGGGAATATGATAGATCTTTTTTTTTTTTAGTTTAGATAGTGAATGGAGTTCTTCCATTCTATTCACTGGTACTGATCATTGATACTGGAAAAGTTGTTTTTCGTCCCAGTCCATGATCTGAACGAGTCGCACATACACCCTAGTACATGTTCCTCGGCGCTGAGGACACCCCCGAAGAGCGGGGGATTTCGTGACATTTCTGATTGGCTGTCTTGTGTTTCTAATAAGTTGTTTAATAGTTGGCATGCTGAATCATATACATAATGTACTGGTTTAGATCGATCCTAACCGGATGATTATGAATTACCCCCATTTTATTTAATTTAATGAAAATGAAACCCGGTAAGAAGATCTCAAATCACGGATTTGCACGAAATCCTTTCTTTTTTCATTGAACCGCTACAAGATCAACAATTCCATGAGTTTGGGCTTCTGTTGCTGACATAAAAACATCCCTTTCCAGGTCTTCGGATACAACCCATAAGGGTTTGCCCGTTCTTTGTACATAAACCTTTGTGATGATTTCGCGCAGTTTCAGTAGTTCTTCCGCTTCCATGACAAATTCTCCGGCTTGTGCCTCATAAAAAGCGGCAGCCGGTTGATGGATCATTACCCTGATGATATAACATAATAAATGATTTCTCTATCTCGTATGATGAGTCGAAGAGAAGAGATAAAGAATAACAAGAAAAAAAGATAGAATTGAACAACCGTACAGGCATCTTTTGCGAATTGCATACGGCTCTACAATGGAATTGACTTTTACCTGCCATCGAAAAATGTAGGATCTGTCAGATCCAGATCGGTAAATGATCCAATTACCACCCTTCCTTTCGGAGAAGTTAAAAAATACTATGATGGCTCCGTTACGTTATATATTTATTTCCTCTATGATTCAGCAATCCCAAAGTTTCTTTTTGATCTGATCAAATAAAATAAGAACCAAATAAGATTATTTTTTATTTTCGTATCCTTTCATAACATAAAGATTGTTAAGAGCCTTCTGGTGTGAAAACAAAAAGTTTGTGACGCTGAAACGGACCCCCGATAGATAAGATAAAATCGGAAATACCCTTTATCTCATACTTCTCTTTCGATACATAATCTAATGTTTTGAAAAAAAAAACAATAAAGAATTTTCTCATATCGAATTCGAAGTGCCATGCTATTATTACTTAATATTCATATTTCATATGGCGAAGGCATAGTCTGCTTTTTTCTATCAAATAAAAAACTCATTGGCGCCAAGCGTGAGGGAATGCTAGACGTTTGGTAATTGTTCCTCCGACCAGGATAAAAGATCCCATTGAAGCGGCTAATCCCAGGCATATTGTATGTACCTCTGGTGGCACAAATTGCATAGTATCATAAATAGCTATTCCGGGTAGTACCCATCCGCCAGGAGAATTTATAAAAAAATACAGATCTTTGTTTTCATCCTCTATACTGAGATATATCATAAGACCAATAAGTTGATTCGAGATCTCGCTCTCAACCTCTTGGCCTAAAAAAAGTAATCTTTCTCGATAAAGTCGGTTGATTAGGATAAAATTGTATCCCTCAGGAACCGTACATGCACCTTTTGATGCATACGGTTCTAAAAAAAATCGCGAAAAAGAATCAATGTGTAGATTCCAGCCCTCTTTTTTTTCATAGCAAGCTCTTTCTAAAACGAGGGGGCTTTTTCTTCGATTTTTCAAGAAAGATGAGTTTTGACCCTTCCATATAATATATATAAATATATATAAAATAAAAAAAAAAAAAAGAATTCATTAAACTTATCGAACTAACTTATCATTGATGTATTGTCTCATCGAGATCCGATCCAAATCACGATGTCATTTTCTTGTTTCTAAATGGGCCTTCTTAATTTTTTTAGGTTTATGCTCTACTCCGGGTAAAGATCCGATCGACTTCGATTTGCACATATAGGACAAATGCCCCCAATACCACTTCTTTTTACTACAACTTCCTTTTTTTATTTATTTCATGTCTTCACCAAATATTCGACGTATTCATCCTATTACTCGATTGATTAACAGTTTGAGATCACTCCTATTTCTATTTATAAATAAAATCATTTATGATACAATATAGTAATCATATATTACCAATTGGGTTTTTTATAAACGGAGCCTGTATACTTCATTTTATTGATCCAACTAAGCCAACCATAAATTATTTGATAATATTAATCTGGATCCCCCCAAAAATAAAATGGATCTAATTGAACTTCACGCTCCAAATTGTTGATGATTCAATCAATCTTTCTTGGGCGAAACAGAGGATATCTCGATCGAGGGAGAGAACGGGAAAATACCATATGACCCAATATATCTGACAAGCCGCACTATACGTCAATCCAAGATATATCGTCCTCTCCAGGATTTCGAAAAGGCACTTTTGGAACACCAATAGGCATAAAAAAACAGAAAAAAGAATTTAGTACTTTATTTCACTTTGGTATGGAAACGTAACAATGAGTTTATTGTCTTCATAATATTGGCCTTCATCATATTTTATCCTTAGATTGGATAAGTTCATAAAAGAAGACAGAATGAATAAAGGAAAATTTTTACGAATAGGGCCTTCGAATGATGAACAAGTATGGGTGCATTCACTCATAGAAAATGGGATCAACCCCCATTGCGTATTGGTACTTATTGGGTATAGAATAGATCTGTTTATCTTTGTTCCTACGAACAGAATTGTTCCATTAGTACCAACAGAATAGAACAAATACAAATATTAACATTAACCCTTGCTTCGAGATAATCCACTGAAAAGAGAATATCAATAGCATAGTTTTTTCTAATGCAATAAAGTTACATAGTGTCTATTTTTCTTTGATAAAGAGGTATTTCCATGGGTTTGCCTTGGTATCGTGTTCATACTGTCGTATTGAATGATCCCGGTCGATTGATTTCTGTCCATATAATGCATACAGCTCTGGTTGCTGGTTGGGCCGGTTCGATGGCTCTATATGAATTAGCAGTTTTTGATCCCTCTGACCCCGTTCTTGATCCAATGTGGAGACAAGGTATGTTCGTTATACCCTTCATGACTCGTTTAGGAATAACTAA